GGCTATCGGAATCGAACCGATGACCATCGCATTACAAATGCGATGCTCTAACCTCTGAGCTAAGCGGGCTCACATAACAGAAATTGCGCATGCATAGGAATTTAATAAACTACTGAGATCTTAGTTATTAACTCTTTATTCTTAGCTATTCATAACATAATTAATATGAATATAGAAAAGAATATAGAATTTCAAAATAAATATGAAATATTTGATATTCTAGGACATAAAGAACATAACAATTTGAAGATAAGGATTAATAGAATATATTTCAATCTTTTTATTAATTTTTATTAAATATATGTTTATCAATAATCAATTATATGTTTATTAATGATCAATATCTTCATCTTAATTAGTATAGAATTAGTATAGTAAGATTTTCTTTTTTCATTTTTGAATTCAAATTGAATTAATAGTCTATTTAACAAAGTTTATATAATATATATTATTCTATACTATAATAGATAAGAATATCTATATATAAATAGAATAATCTATTTCAATTCTATTAAATATATAAAATCTAAAAAAATATACACTTTTTTGATTTTGATTTTGAATATGAAAAAGAATTCTTAATTCAAAATTAATTATAAAAATATTAATTATATTAAATTATATTAATATTGAATAATATTGAAATAGAATAATATATTCTAAAAAATTTAAATTTAGATTTGAGATTACAGTAATTATATTACAATATTCTTATACATTAAGATATGTATAATGTATAGATTTATACATTAGAATTCTAAAAAATTTTCAAAGTCAATTTTTTTAAGTAATTCTAAATTCGATATAAATATCTAATCTCTATTTAGTAATATTTAGATATATAAATAATTAGATAGAATAGAAATAACTCGAATTCTTTTCTAACTAAATTAATAGAATGATTATTTATAGCCATTAGATTAGGTCTAGCTAGTCTAAATTAATAAATGGATTTTTTATTTAATCTAAAAAAAATAAGAAATTTCCATTTTAGTTATCTTTAGTTATGTTATATAGGGTCTGTCCGCTCTAAGGAAAAAAGATAAGAATAAAAACAAATGAAAGAAGGAGAAAGGCCCAATTCCGATCATAATGAAACATTCTCTTGTTTTCATTCGGAAAGGTTAAAACTAAGACGAAAAAAAAAAAAGAATCGACCGTTCGAGTATTCCAAATTGCATGAGAAAAATGCTAGAAGGAGAGGCATAATATATATATATGTGGTATATATCCATGTATATTGAATTGCGAATACAGAATTGATAGAATTATTTCTGATTGGACTAAATATGGGTAGTCGATAGAGATGAAAGAAAATAGAAAATAACTCAAATACAAATAGAAGGAAATATTTTTCGGTATAGGAATCGGTATCTAACGAATTCAACAGTTCCGGCATAATTCTCATAATTTAAATGAAAAAAAGCATCCTAATGAGATTCTAATCTCAAAGAAAAAAAAAGGGGGGATATGGCGAAATTGGTAGACGCTACGGACTTAATTGGATTGAGCCTTGGTATGGAAACCTACCAAGTGATAACTTTCAAATTCAGAGAAACCCTGGAATTAACAATGGGCAATCCTGAGCCAAATCCTGTTTTCCGAAAACCAAGAAGAGTTCAGAAAGGGAGAATAAAAAAAGGATAGGTGCAGAGACTCAACGGAAGCTGTTCTAACAAATGGAGTTGACGACATTTCGTTTCGTTAGTAAAGGAATCCTTCCATCGAAACTCCAGAAAAGAAAGGATCAAGGATGAACATACGTATACGTACTGAAATACTATTTCAATTTCAATTGATTAGACCAGACAGACCCCAAATCTCTATTTTTTAATATTTATATGACAAATGAAAGATGTGAATCGATTCCAAGTTGAAGAAAGAATCGAATATTCATTGATCAAATCATTCACTCCATCATAGTCTGATAGATCTTTTGAAGAACTGATTAATCGGACGAGAATAAAGATAGAGTCCCATTCTACATGTCAATACCGACAAGAATGAAATTTATAGTAAGAGGAAAATCCGTCGACTTTAGAAATCGTGAGGGTTCAAGTCCCTCTATCCCCAAAAGGCCCATTTAACTCTCTAATTATTTATCCTATATCCTCTTTTTTTTTTTTAGTGGTTCCAAATTCGTTATGTTTCTTATTCATTCTATTCTTTCACAAACGGATCTGAGTGGAATTTTTCTTTTTCTTATCACAAGTCTTGGCATATGTGGAATATGTAATGTAATCTATATATATGATAGACGTAAAATTGGATTTCTATATGATAAACGTACAAATGAACATCTTATCTTTGAGCAAGGAATCCTCATTTGAATGATTAACAATACATATCATTACTCCGACTGAAACTTACAAAGTCTTATTTTGGAAGATCCAAGAAATTCCAGGGCTTGGATAAAACTTTGTAATATTTTTTTTTCGTCTTTTTATTTAGTTGACATATACTCAAGTAATCTCTTAAAATGAGGATGATGCGTCACGAA